CTTTCCGAAGATCTCTTCCTTCTCTTCGGCATCGAACATCAATTGCAACGATTCGATAGACGGCTCATTGGGATAGATAAACAATACCCCCCCTAGAAACGTATAGGAAGTTTTCCCCTCGTACGGCTCGAGAAAAAATGATTCACAGTTTTCTCTATATATAGAATTCTAATGAATGGCAAAAAGGTCCATAAAATGAATTAGACTATGATTTCACTCATTTTTTTTCTTCCCTCCTAAAAAAAGCATTTGTACTCATAACTCAAGTTGCATAATTCTCAAAAATAGCGCAAAGGAAAATCTTTAGGCAATTTTATTTATTGAGTAGTCTTTAACCCCCCCTTTTTGTTTGTCTCATTTAAAATCTATTTGGATTCTTTATTTTGATCCAGTTATTGAGACAATTGAAACGGTGTTTCCTTGTTTTGGGATCCTTTCTCTTTGTTTTAAATCATTGGGTTTAGACATTACTTCGGTGTTTCTTAATCTTTTCAAAATGGTAGCAACATACCCCTTTTGTGATTTCTTTCTCAAAGAATCATACGAACAGTTGATTCTCGCGTGATACACTTTGGATCAAAAGAGTTTTATCAATTCCAACAAATTTGCTTTTTAAATTGAAACTTGCTGAAATCGGATCCTTTCGATTTCTATAGATCTACTTACGAAGTTGTTTCAATTTATTGATTGGCATTAACCCTAGATTCTTGCCCCCGAGAAATGAATTAATACTTTCTACTCGAGCTCCATCATGTACTATGTTTATTTACATTACAACCCAACAAAAATACATTACAACCCAACAAAAAAGAGGGGTTATAGTGGAACAAATGATGTCGAGCCGAGGGCACCTTCATTCCGATATAAAATGGTGGATGTAAGACTAAGAATCCACATCGGATCGCGTCCTTCAAGTCGCACGTTGCTTTCTACCACATCGTTTCAAACGAAGTTTTACCATAACATTCCTCTAATTTTGAACCCGTATGAAATTGATTCAATTATGAAATCATGAATAGTCATTGGTTCAGTTCAGTCGGTACGTAGACATAGTAATCTATCCTTTTTTCTATACATAGATGTTAAAGATTGTTCTGAAAAATCTTAGCAAGACCCTATCTTTTATTGTATCAATACAACATTTTTTCTAAAAAAAAAACAAACTAAAATATCTAAGAGAAATATAGAACTAGCATAACTAACTAATATAAATTATACGAATAAATGTAGTCTTTTTGAATTTCCATCCTCAAGTGACTCGGTAGGCTAGGGCTAGATTTAGATTGACATTGACCCAACTCCAACTTCTTCAAATATCAAAGATTCAACTCTTAAGGAATCATTCAAAATGTTTATAATTGAAAAAGTTTCCTATTTCAATATCATTATTTGAATAAAGTTTGACAGTAAAGACTACATTTGATCATCAAACAAAGAGAAATCTCTCTTTCTTGTCGAACGGATTCATCAATAATTTAAAGCAGATAACTAAATCGAACAAGAAATCCAATTTCTTTTTTCTTTTTTGTGAGATGGCTAAAAAAGACTGATGTAAAGGAAGAGTTAGGTCCTTTGGATTCTGATTTTATCAATTAGATGGACGACTAGAGGGTTTTCATATTTATCAGATAGACTGAACAACTGTTATGGATATTCTATGTTAAATATTTCCATTTTCACATTGAAGCAATTCCAATTCTTTTTCACAAAAATCGAAAGACTGCTGTCACTGAAATACAACAAAATCAAACAATACATACATATAAGCTAAGCATTTCCTCATTTATATGTATTTTCATATTTTGTTTAACCTGAGGTTAAGTAATCTTTCTGCAATTTTACCATTCAAGTGAATAAAATGTATGAGTCACCCCCCGTATCAATTGTTAGATATATTTACAATTATTCATTAAAGCCAAACACCAAATACTTACAAAGTTCAAAGAAAATACATCAGTTACATATGTAACTTGATTCTTTGTTAATGTGATTCGAACAGACACAGAGATTGAAATTCATAAATATCTTCGGTTGCTGATTAATGGCCACCTACTGCCCGAATTTAATGGGAATGATGATTCATAAATCTAAAAAAGATCTCTTTTTACGGAATATGAACTATCTCTTGTCTAAGGATAAAGACAAACAAGTTCAGATTAAGTCCTTGCTACTGTTTATTAGTTTACCCTAACCCAGCCTTAAGAGACGTAATCCCATGGAGTGAATTTAATTAGTACCAAGAACCCCCTCTTACTCTTATTTAGAATTCAGAGATCCGCAGAACGTTAAGATTCTTAATTGGGATACCTCATTTAAGTTTAAGGGACAGGGAAAAAGAGATAGGGAAAATAGGCCCCTTCGCATTTTGATTCAAAATAAATCATTGAAAATTCAAATAGAGATGGGACCTAAGGTTTTTCTAAGTAACTAACTTCCTTCAATATGAAGGGAATGGGCATATGATGAAAAGCCCACCCTACCCTTTTTGAATTCAAACTTTTGTGATCTATGTTACCATCTTACCTGGATCACAAATATATTCAGTTCCATCTGCATGCCATTTGCAGTCAATTCCACTCAGTTTGTTGTGAAAAAAAAGATATGATTCTTCTCTGAATCATTAAAAAAAAATCAAAAAAGAAACAAAAATCACATTCTATGACTAATATTCTACCTTTAAACAGAAGGTTGTTTCAAAAAGGAATCTTTATTCTGATAGAATGGATACACTCTGGGACGAAAGGATTCGAACCTCCGAATAGCGGGACCAAAACCCGTTGCCTTACCACTTGGCGACGCCCCATTTAGATTTCTATTCGACACTAATAAAGACTAATATTGGTGTTGCGTGTTCGTCAATTCCAGTCCAAATATCTACAGAAAATCTTTTTATAGAATAGATTCTTGTTAGGATTTTGACACGTGTAGATATAGAATTCAACTGAATTTATTGATCATTACATATAATTCAATTAAGATATTGTATGAAAGTATGATTTCTTCTATTCTCTTTTGAGAATTGGAGGATTTTTGATTGGGTGGGTTCAAAGAAAAAGAAGGGCTTTTTGTCTACCTTACTTCATTTTTCCTTATTTATATCAATAACTCAACCAAAATGCAATTATCTCCAAGAACAAAATGTCTGTTATGCTTAATATCTTTAGTTTGATCTGTATCTGTCTTAATTCTGCCCTTTATTCGACTAGTCTTTTCTTCGCCAAATTGCCTGAGGCCTATGCTTTTTTGAATCCTATCATAGATGTTATGCCAGTCATACCTTTGTTCTTTTTTCTCTTAGCCTTTGTTTGGCAAGCTGCTGTAAGTTTTCGATAAAATCTTTAATACTATCCTAGAAAATTCATGATTTGTTCGAGAAAAAAATTCTAACAATTCAGAAGATCAACTAAGTCTTACAGTATTAACCTTCGATTCAAACACGGAAAGTCGGGGATAACCTCGAGAAATCAAAACCCGGCTCGACCCATTTCGCCATTCTGACCTTTTTTCCAACGAAAGACCCTAAATAGGGTTAGGGTCCCCACAATATAATATCTAATTGGGGGTATGAAATCCATTTTTGGTAATGAAGGACTCTTATTACAAATGACTTTGAATTTCAGAAAATCCTTTTCTATTTCTAGAAATCACTTCATTTCTTGGTGTCAAAATAGAATATTTAGAATATTCTAATATTTAGAATATATAGTATAAAAAATGATATTCTACTATAAAAAATGGAGGATCTATTCTCTTTTCTCGTTTTTTTCAAAAAAAGGATCTTGGAGATTGTGTCATGCTTACTCTCAAACTTTTCGTTTACACAGTAGTGATATTCTTTGTTTCTCTGTTCATCTTTGGATTTCTATCTAATGATCCAGGACGTAATCCTGGACGTGAAGAATAAAAAGGGTTTTTCATTTTCCTTGCTTGATTTTATTTCTTAGGATTTTGTTATCTATTCCACACGCTGAACTAGGCAAAAAAGGGATTTTCAAAATTTGAAAGATAAATCAATCATCAATAGAAACGGAAAGAGAGGGATTCGAACCCTCGGTACGAATAGCTCGTACAACGGATTAGCAATCCGCCGCTTTAGTCCACTCAGCCATCTCTCCCAATTGAACAAGGGAATAATGACTATGTTACATTACACATGAAGTAAGAAAAAAGTCTTGCTTTCTCTTTCTTTATTATATAGAAATATGTACAACTTTGACCAGCAATTTCATTTAGATATAAGTAAGGGCTCGAAAGATCCAATAGACAAATAGAAAGAAAAATAAAGAAGACCCCTTTGATTTTGTTCCCTTTATTCCCACGGCCTGGCCTGGTCAATACCTAGCCGGGCCTTTTTTTGTTCCAACAAATCCTAGCTAAAAGAATTTATCTGGTTTAAACACAAAAATGCTTGCTATTAAAGCAGCAATATAATAAAAAGATAAGGGGTTATTTCCATTCTTACTTATTATATATTATAATTATATTTATATAAAATCAAAGTATCCTTTCTTATTATTCCTTCTTCCTTTTTGAGTTACTTGACGACCTTACGGGAATATAAAATGAAACTATGGATTCTTAAATAATAATGAATGCATTTTTCTGTTATGATTTCGGTGGTTTTAGTGAGCCATATCTATCAAAAACCCCCCAGCAAAAGAAAAATGGAACTTGTTATTTAATTTAGTTATTTAAAAGAGTCCTCCTTTCCGGAATCTCATTAAATTGAAATCCCCGCGAAAAACGTCGACACTCTCATTTTCATGATTATGATCCTATCTTTATTACGCCTAATTCCTCTGTTCGACAAAAAGTTCATTTGTATATAATAATTATATTATAGTTATAGTGGCGGGTATAGTTTAGTGGTAAAAGTGTGATTCGTTCTATCAAGCCCCTTAATAGTTAAGGGATCTTTCGGTTTGATTCCTATTCCGATCAAAAACTTTATTTCTTAAAAAGGATTTAATCCTTTACCTTTCAATGACATATTCGAGGAA